ATGCAACGATGACTCTTTTCTACAAATCATAAAGACATTGGTACTCTATATTTTGTTTTTGGAGCTTGAGCAGGTATAGTAGGTACATCATTAAGATTAATTATTCGAGCAGAATTAAGACAACCCGGAAGATTAATTGGTAATGATCAAATTTATAATGTAGTAGTTACTGCCCATGCTTTTGTAATAATCTTCTTTATAGTGATACCTATTATAATTGGCGGATTCGGAAACTGACTAGTACCACTTATATTAGGGGCCCCTGATATAGCATTCCCACGAATAAATAACATAAGATTTTGACTTTTACCTCCATCATTATCCCTTTTATTAACTAGGAGAATAGTTGAAAGAGGTGTAGGTACAGGTTGAACAGTATACCCACCCCTAGCCGCCGCTATTGCCCATGCAGGTGCCTCAGTAGACTTAGGGATTTTCTCTCTTCACTTAGCAGGTGTATCATCAATTCTAGGAGCAGTAAACTTTATAACAACAGTAATTAATATACGATCCTACGGCATAACTATGGACCAAATACCTCTATTTGTATGGGCCGTATTCATTACCGCCATCTTATTACTTCTGTCCTTACCAGTTCTAGCCGGAGCTATTACAATACTTCTAACAGACCGAAACTTAAATACATCCTTCTTTGATCCTGCAGGCGGTGGAGACCCCGTTTTATATCAACACTTATTTTGATTCTTCGGCCACCCAGAAGTCTATATTTTAATTCTACCTGCATTTGGCATAATTTCTCACATTGTGAGTCAAGAATCTGGAAAAAAAGAATCATTCGGTACTCTGGGCATAATTTACGCCATACTAGCCATCGGAATTCTAGGATTCGTAGTCTGAGCGCACCACATATTCACAGTAGGTATGGATGTTGACACACGAGCATACTTTACATCAGCCACTATAATCATTGCCATCCCAACTGGAATTAAAATCTTTAGATGACTAAGAACCCTCCATGGAACCCAAATAAACTACTCTCCTTCATTGTTATGAGCTTTAGGTTTCATTTTCCTATTCACCGTGGGTGGCTTAACAGGAGTAGTCCTAGCCAACTCATCAATTGATGTCATCCTCCATGACACTTATTACGTAGTGGCCCATTTTCACTACGTTCTCTCTATAGGTGCCGTATTCGGAATTTTCGGTGGTATTGCCCACTGATTTTCACTAATAACAGGATTATCCCTAAATCCTAAATGACTTAAAATACATTTCCTAGTAACATTTATTGGCGTTAATTTAACGTTCTTTCCCCAACATTTCCTAGGACTTAATGGTATACCCCGACGATACTCAGACTATCCTGATGCCTATGCAACTTGAAACATTGTTTCTTCCTTAGGATCTATAATTTCCTTTGTTGCTGCACTAGGATTCTTATTAATCATCTGAGAAGCCTTAGTATCAAATCGACCTGTTATCTTCACACCATTCTTACCCTCATCTATCGAATGAAAGCATTCTTACCCGCCAGCAGACCATTCATACATAGAAATTCCCCTAATTACTAACTTCTAAAATGGCAGACAGATGTATAGGATTTAAGCTCCTACTAGGAAGATCTTATTCTTCTTTTAGAACACTTATGGCAACATGAGCATACTTAGGACTCCAAGACAGTGCTTCCCCCCTTATAGAACAATTAATTTTTTTTCACGACCATATTATACTAGTTTTAGTACTAATTGTTACTTTCGTAGGATATATAATATCGACCCTATTCTTCAACTCTTTTATCAACCGTTACATACTAGAAAATCAACCTATCGAAGTCATCTGAACATCCATTCCAGCTCTTATTTTAATTTTTATTGCGCTTCCTTCCCTACGCTTACTTTACCTTCTAGATGAAGTAAATAATCCTTCAATGACACTAAAAACAATTGGCCACCAATGATATTGAAGATATGAATACTCAGACTTCTTACAAATAGAATTTGACTCTTATATAATCCCATCTAACGAACTAGAAGACTCAGGATTCCGTCTTTTAGACGTAGACAATCGAACTGTTCTCCCTATAAATACACAAATCCGAGTTCTTATTAGAGCAGCCGACGTTATTCACTCCTGAACTGTACCTTCCCTAGGCATCAAGGCCGATGCTATTCCAGGACGTCTAAATCAAACCAGATTCCTCATTAACCGACCAGGACTCTTTTACGGTCAATGTTCAGAAATCTGTGGTGCCAACCATAGTTTTATACCCATTGTAATTGAAAGAATTTCTATTAACTCATTTTTAAACTGAATTTCCTTATCAATTGAAGACTCACCCGATGACTGAAAGTAAGTGTAGATCTTTTAAATCTATTATAGTAACTTTGCGCCTACTTCTGGTGAAGAAATTAGTTAAACTCCTTATAACATTTGCTTGTCATGCATAAATTGTCTTCTAGACATTTCTTAATGCCTCAAATAGCCCCACTTTATTGACTTTACTTATTTTCTTTTTTTCTCCTATCACTCACTTTATTTTTTATATTAAATTACTTTATTAAACCTTTCGATAAAATACCTTCATTACCCTATGATAATAAAATTTACTTTAAACCCTGAAAATTATAACAAACTTATTCTCAATTTTTGAACCCTCTTCAAGAATTTTTAACCTTTCAACTAATTGAGTTTCAACAATTTTAGGCCTTATATTCCTACCTTACTTGTACTGAGCTTCACCTTCACGCTGGTCCTTATTATGAAGAAAAGTAATTCAGACCCTTCACAAAGAATTTAAAGCTTTACTTCAACCCTCTCATATTGGATCTACAATATTATTTGTAGCATTATTTAGTCTCATCGTATTTAACAACTTCTTAGGATTATTACCTTACGTCTTTACTAGTTCAAGTCATATAGTAATAACTTTATCTCTTTCTCTACCTCTTTGATTAACCCTAATATTATTCGGCTGAATCCAACATACTAAACACATATTTGCCCACTTAGTACCCCAAGGAACTCCGTTTGCCCTTATACCTTTCATAGTATTAATTGAAACAATTAGAAATGTAATCCGACCTGGGACCTTAGCTATTCGTTTAGCTGCCAATATAATTGCTGGTCATTTACTTTTAACTCTCCTAGGAGGAACCGGTCCCTCTCTATCCATATCCATTCTATTTATCCTTATCTCCGCCCAAATCTTACTTTTAATTTTAGAATCTGCTGTTGCAATTATTCAATCATATGTATTTGCAGTCCTTAGAACTCTTTATACAAGAGAAATTAACTAATGACATCATCTCACGGTTTTCATCCTTACCACTTAGTAGACATAAGACCTTGACCTCTAACTGGCTCAATCAGAGCTATAATATTAACCACTGGTCTAGTAAAATGATTCCACCAATACAATATAAACCTTCTAATCTTAAGATTTATTGCTACCATCTTAACTATAATTCAATGATGACGAGATGTAACTCGTGAAGGAACATATCAAGGATTACATACCTCGATAGTTATAAAAGGTTTACGATGGGGGATAATCTTATTTATTCTCTCAGAAGTACTATTCTTTTTCTCTTTCTTTTGAGCATTTTTCCATAGAAGACTATCACCAACAGTAGAAATTGGTATATATTGACCCCCTTTAGGTATTCAACCCTTCAACCCCTTCCAAATTCCTTTACTAAATACTACCATTTTACTCTCATCAGGAGCCACAGTAACATGGGCTCACCATGCAATCATAGAGGCCAACCATACTCAAGCAATCCAAAGTCTTGGACTAACCATCATCCTAGGAATTTACTTTACTATGCTTCAAGCATTCGAATATATCGAAGCTCCATTTACTATCGCCGACTCTGTGTTTGGATCAACATTCTTTGTAGCAACTGGATTCCATGGCCTCCACGTTATTATCGGAACAACTTTCTTATCAGTTTGTTTTTTCCGCCTATATAAATGTCACTTTTCATCCAACCACCACTTAGGATTCGAGGCCGCTGCTTGATACTGACACTTTGTTGATGTCGTTTGATTATTTTTATATATCTTCATCTACTGATGAGGTGGATAATTTTTTTAGTATAATAAGTATATCTGACTTCCAATCAGAAGGTCTAGATTCTAGAAAAAATAATTTTTACAATATTACTAATTTCAATTATTACCTTAATTATTACTTTTGTAGTTATAATACTATCTACCCTCCTAGCCAAAAAAACAATTATAGATCGAGAAAAAAACTCACCTTATGAATGTGGATTTGACCCTAAAGGATCAGCACGCTTACCTTTTTCACTACGATTCTTCTTAATCGCTGTTATCTTCTTAATTTTTGATGTCGAAATTACCCTTCTTCTGCCAATTGCTTCAACCCTAAACCTAACTAATATTTTTTCTTGATTACTAACCAGAATCGTATTTCTTGTTATCCTCTTATTTGGATTATATTACGAATGATCTCAAGGAGCATTAGATTGATCCTAATTAAGACCATAGTCAATATTTATATGACGTATGAGTTGCATTCATAAAGAGTTTTCTGAACTGGTTTTACTAATTAATTAGAAAGCGAATTATTGCATTTAGTTTCGACCTAAACCTTAGGCTTCACAGCCTTCTAATTTATTGATAGAAGCCAAAATTAGAGGCACATCACTGTTAATGATGAAACTGAATACCTTATTCCTATCAAGAAAGGAATATTATGTCAAGGTTAAAAGCTTCTAACTTTTCTTCCAAGCGGTTAAATTCCGTTTATATTCCTTGTTCTTATGGTGTAAAATAACACATTGCATTTTCGTTGCAAAACTGAAATTCTAATTTCTAAAAACTAATATCTCCTCTACCTAAAGTAACAATTTACATCTCAAGCGCCACAAACTAATATTTTCTCCTTAAACTATTTAGGTAGTATTTACAGACGTAGCCGTCTCTTTTGCAGCTTCAATGCAATATTCTTAATAAATTATATAAATTATATGAAAGTAAATAATATAATCACTACACCAACAACAAACATTTTCATAAACACCTTAACTCTATTTATCTGCAATATATTTAAAATTATAAATAATTTTGTAAAAAAATAATACAACCCCTGGCCACCTAAATACTCATACCAACCCTTGTCCATTAATTTTTCCCTTATAACTCCATTAACCAAATTTACTTCATTAATCTTTTTTGTTCTTAAAAAAGGTATAAATCATATTGAGCCAAATACTACTACAAATTCATAATTCATTAACGACTTCAAATTATACGTAACGTTCAATAGATTAAATATATACCCCAACAATACCCCTACAGAACTAATCATTAAAACTAAACTCTTCATAACTACCCTTATACAAATCATATAAGGTTCTGGGAACAATAACCATGATAAAATAGCACCTATAATAATAGCCCTGAATCCCAATAAAGTTATAGAATTGGTTATGATATTATCCTCATCACTTACATTCCTCATACACCTCAAATTATATTCTCCTCTTAACCTATAAAAAATTAAACGCATAGTATAACTTACTGTTAACCCTGTAGCTAAAATATATAAAATCAAAGCAATATAATTAATTCATCTTATAAACGCTACCTCTAAAACTATGTCTTTAGAATAAAACCCAGCTAAAAAAGGAAACCCACAGAGCGCTAAATTTGCCACTGTTATATAAGCCACTCTTAAAGGCATAAATTTAATTAAACACCCTATATAACGAATATCCTGATATCCACCCACACTATGAATTACCACTCCAGCACACATAAATAATAAAGCCTTAAATAATGCATGTCTTAGTAAATGAAAAAAAGAAAGATCAACATAGCCTAAAGCTAAAATACTTAATATTACTCCTAATTGACTTAAAGTAGATAAAGCAATAATTTTCTTTAAATCATATTCAAAATTAGCACCTAATCCAGCTATAAATATTGTTAAACAAGAAATAATTAACAACAACCTCTGGATCCTAGAATTTTCTAGAGCAGAACTAAATCGAATTATCAAATAAACCCCCGCAGTAACAAGAGTAGACGAATGAACTAAGGCAGAAACAGGTGTAGGAGCGGCTATCGCCGCTGGTAACCACGCAGAAAAAGGAATCTGAGCTCTTTTAGTCATCGCAGCCAACATAACCAAAAACTTTAACAAAATTCAATCATTATCCGAAACATAATAACTATATAAAACAAAATTTCAGCTCCCTAAATTTATTATTAAACCAATTCTTAATAAAATAGCTACATCTCCAACTCGATTAGATAATACTGTCAACATTCCTGCATTAGCGGATTTTTCATTCTGATAAAAAATTACAAGAGCATAAGATACTAAACCTAAACCATCTCACCCTAATAAAATTCTAATTAAATTTGGCCTTAAAACTATTATTGCTATAGAAAACACAAACGCTAAAACCAAATACATAAAGCGATTAAAGTTTTTATCCTCCCTTATATATCTCCCACTATAATATATTACCCTTCCAGAAATCAATAACACAAATGATAAAAATAACATAGAAATTCAATCAAAAATTAATACAAAAATAACCCTTAAAGAATTTAACCTTATTAACTCCCATTCAATTATATTAACTACACCCGTAGATATACTTATTAAAAAAATAATCCAACAAATAATAGAACTTAACCCTAAAAACAATATTCTAGTAACATGTATACAAACTTTTCAAACCATTATCTATTAATTTCCATCCCTTAATTTACAAAATTAATACAAATAGATATTTAAATTCCCCTAATCAAATTTAAATTCAAAATCAAACAATTTAAAGGAAACCAATGTAAAAACAATACTAAATACTCACGAACCTTACCAGATCTACAAGAATATAAAGCATTAAAAAAAATCCCATGCTGCCTCAAACTATACATATATAAAGTGTATGCTGCCCTAAAAAAAGAAAGAAATATTAGCCCAATTATCCTAAGTTTTCTTCACCTTATTAACCTAATAATCAACCTAATCTCCCCAAATAAATTTAAAGAAGGAGGAGCAGCTATATTACCAACACTTAATAAAAACCATCACAACCCTATTCTTGGTATAAAACTTAATAAACCTTTCCTAATTAATAACCTACGACTACCAATTCGTTCATAAACTATATTAGCCAAGCAAAAAAGACCAGAAGAACACAACCCATGTCCTACTATTACCACTACAGCCCCTATCAAACCTCATCAACTAAAAATTATTAAACCACACAAAACTAACCTTATATGAACAACCGACGAATAGGCAATTAGAGATTTCATATCAACCTGTCGCAAACATAATAACCTAATAATCACACCCCCTATTAACCTAATTCTCACTCATAACCAAGAAAACCCCAAACCAACCTTCTGAAACAAAATTAAAATTCGAATCAACCCATAGCCACCAAGCTTTAATAAAACTCCAGCTAAAATTATAGACCCAGCCACAGGCGCTTCTACATGTGCTTTAGGAAGTCATAAATGAAATATATACATAGGTAATTTAACCAAAAAAGCCATAATCCTACAAAAATATCAAATAATACTCACATAATTAACATCAAAGATAGGCTTTCTTAATATGATAGTTAACCTACCTTCACTATGATATAAAAACAATAATGATCCCAGCAAAGGTAACGACAAAGCTAAAGTATAAAAAAGCATATAAATTCCTGCTTGAATACGTTCAGGCTGATAACCTCAACCTAAAATAAGAATTAACGTAGGAATTAACGATATTTCAAAACTAATATAAAACAACAAATAATTTAACGAAGAAAACGTAACAACAAGACTTAGTAACAATAATAAATTTACAATAACAAATATTGAAGGAAAATTCTTAGTACTTTTAACCCGTTCTCTAGCAATAATAATCAAAAATATTACCCAAACACTTAAATAAACTATTACATAACTTACATAATCCATGCCTAAACCAAACCCTAAACTATACACACTTATATTATGGAAACAACTTATGCCAACTAAAAACCTTATAAACCCCAAACCAAATTGAACTGCCCTTCAGTTCTTATTAAATTTCATCAATAAAATTATAGGTAATAATAACTTTAACATTCTAAAATATTAAACCTCTTAAAATAATCATTTCCATGACTACGTACAATTAACACTAATAAAGCCAAACCAAGAGCTCCTTCACACACCGTCAAAGTCAAAAAAAATAAACCAAAATAAACCTCTCTTCCTACATTTGATATCTGTAACCTTAACAACCAAAAAATACCTAACATTATAAATTCCAACCTTAATAAAGAATTCAACAAATGTTTATGATAAGAAATAAATCTTCATAAACCACAAAAAATTATCAATAAGGATCTACTAATTCTTAATAACCAAAAATTTGCCATTAGTAAACAATATCATTTTAGTTTTAATAGTTTAACTTAAAACTTTGGTCTTGTAAACCAATAATGAAATATATTTTCTTAAAACTTCAGAGAAAAAGAAACTACTTTATCTTTAATTCCCAAAACTAATATTTTTTTAAACTATTCTCTGATATTTTAATATTAACTATTCCCCTTCTATTAACCCTTTCAATTTTATTCACCCAACTCCATCACCCCCTAGCTATAGGCTTAATGTTACTAATCCAAACCATCCTAATTTCCGTTACAGTAGGAGTCTCAACTTATTCTTTTTGATTCTCTTATATTCTATTCCTTGTCTTCTTGGGAGGTATACTAGTTTTATTCATCTATGTTGCATCCCTTGCCTCTAATGAAACATTCTTCTTTAAAGCTTCTTTACTATTATTCTTTTCAACTATAATTCTATTTTCACTTATATGCCTATTCATAGACCCCTTATTAATCTCTCACTCATCATCCCTTCCTTCTTCTTCCCTAAGATCAGTAACCTCTACCCCTTTTATTATCAGATGAATTTATAATACTCCTTCAATAACCTTTACTATATTTATTATCTCTTACTTATTACTTATACTAATTGTTGTAGTAAAAATTGTTAATTTATTTAAAGGTCCTTTACGACTTCTACAATAATGACAACACCTTTACGTAAATCCCATCCATTATTTAAAATTGCTAATAACGCTTTAGTAGATATACCCCTACCAAGGAATATTTCTACATTCTGAAACTTTGGATCCTTATTAGGCTTATGCTTAATTATCCAAATCGCAACCGGTTTATTTCTAGCCATACACTATACCGCCCATATTAATCTAGCTTTCTCTAGAGTCGTTCATATTTGTCGAGACGTAAACTACGGATGACTTTTACGAACTCTTCACGCTAACGGAGCCTCTTTTTTCTTTATTTGCTTATATATTCATATCGGTCGGGGAATTTACTTCAGCTCCTATATAAACTTCCATGCCTGAATAGTAGGTGTGGTAATTCTATTTATAATTATAGCAACAGCATTTTTAGGCTATGTTTTACCTTGAGGTCAAATATCATTCTGAGGTGCCACAGTTATTACAAATTTATTCTCAGCCATCCCGTTTATCGGTACCGACCTAGTTCAATGAATTTGAGGAGGGTTCTCCGTCGACAACGCTACCTTAACTCGATTTTTTTCATTCCACTTCATCTTACCATTAATCGCCGCTGCATTCTCTATAATTCATATTCTATTTCTTCACCAAGCTGGGGCTAATAACCCCTTAGGCATCTCAAGACAAATTGATAAAGTACCATTTCATCCTTATTTTACATTTAAAGATATCGTAGGATTTATCGTTATATTAACAGCCCTCCTCTTTTTAACCCTACTTGCCCCTTATTTCCTAGGAGATCCTGACAACTTTATTCCAGCCAACCCCCTTGTCACTCCTCCTCATATTCAACCAGAATGGTACTTTCTATTTGCTTACGCCATCTTACGATCTATTCCTAATAAACTAGGAGGAGTTGTAGCCTTAGCCGCATCTGTTGCCATTTTAATAATTTTACCCTTCACACATACATCTAAATTTCAAAGACTAGCATTCTACCCTATTAACCAAATTTTATTCTGAACCTTCGTAATAATCATTATACTCCTAACTTGAATTGGAGCACGCCCAGTTGAAGACCCCTATATTCTTACAGGCCAAATCCTTACCGTCTCCTATTTCTCATTCTATATTTTCAACCCACTTTTATTAATCTGATGAGATAATATACTTAAATGATTGTTTAGTTTAAAAAAAACGAATGTTTTGAAAACATTAATTAAGACAAATAACTCTTAACAATTGCCTTACACCAATATATTAATTTAATTATAAATTAAACTAAAACAAAACATCTTAAACCTAACAAAAAAAATTAAATAATTAATCGACAATGGTAAATAACTCTTTCAAGCCAAATACATCAACTTATCATATCGTAATCGAGGTAAAGTACCACGCACCCAAACAAAAATAAAAGAAACCATTACAGTCTTCAAATAAAATAACACCCCAAAGGGATTTCTCCCTAAAAAAAAAATTACAAACAAGGCACTTATAAACAAAATACTAGCATATTCAGCTATAAAAATTAAAGCAAACCCACCAGCTCTATATTCAGTATTGAATCCAGAAACCAGCTCAGACTCCCCTTCGGCAAAATCAAAAGGAGTACGATTGGTTTCAGCTAAACAAGACCTAAACCACACTATTCCTAAAGGAAACGCAATAATAATAAACCAAAAACAATTTTGATATTTATTAAATAACTCCAAATTAAATCCCCCGATTAATATAACAAAAGACAACAAAATTAAAGCTAACCTTACTTCATACGAAATAGTTTGAGCAACCGCACGCAAACTCCCTAAAAGAGAATATTTACAATTTGAAGACCAACCAGCTACTATAGTTGAATAAACTCCTATACTTAAACAACACAAAAAAAATAAAATTCTTAAATCAAACCTCATTAAACCAGTCTCATAAGGTATAACAACTCAGACCAAAAGAGAAATAAACAAACTAAACACAGGACATAAATAATAAACCAAAAAGTTTGATATAGTTGGTACGACCTGCTCTTTAGTAAAAAGTTTTACCGCATCAGAAAACGGCTGTAAAATACCAATATATCCTACTTTATTAGGCCCCTTACGAATTTGAATATAGCCTAAAATTTTACGTTCTAATAAAGTTACAAAAGCCACCCCAATTAGCACACACACAATTAATACTAAAAAATTAATGATTTCCACAATTATTAAAGTCACAAAACAATTAGATTTCTAATCATTTAACTATTTATAGAACTTACTCTATTTAACAGGATCCTAAATCCAGTGCATATTATCTGCCAAAATAGTAAATCAACCAAAAAATAATTTCAGCTATTTAATCCTTTCGTACTAAAATAGCCACCTCCTCATTAAAAGATAGAAACCGACCTGGCTCACGCCGGTCTGAACTCAAATCATGTAAAAATTTAAAGGTCGAACAGACCTTCTCATACAACTACTGCAATTGTACAGATATTTTAATTCAACATCGAGGTCGCAAACTCTTTTCTCGATATGAACTCTCAAAAAAAATAACGCTGTTATCCCTAAAGTAACTTAATCTTTTAATCCATAACTAGGACCCTCTACAACTTTAATCACTCATTTTTGTTTAAACAAATAAGCAGTTAACAATCATTTTACTTTTATCGCCCCAATATAATACTTCTAAATCACTAAATTTTTATATTATGAAAATTCAACCAAATAATACCTCCATATTAAGCTTTATAGGGTCTTATCGTCCCTTTAATTCATTTAAGCCTTTTCACTTAAAAGTTAAATTCACTTTATAGCTATAGAGACAGATTTTCTTTTGTCCAACCATTCATACAAGATTCCAATTAAAAAACTAACGATTATGCTACCTTTGCACGGTCAAAATACCGCGGCCCTTAAATTCTATCAGTGGGCAGGTCAAACTCTTTATATCTACAAACAGACATGTTTTTGATAAACAGGCAAAGAAATTATTTGCCGAATTCCTTTATGCTATCATTCAAAATTATTAAAAACACATAATTATTTTAATATTCCGATTCCACATTAACCCTACTAATAAAATCATTATATTCCAACTTTTTTTATCCTAGTTAATTTCTTGATACTTATTAAAAGTTATAATAAACATTCCTACTCATACAATTCAGTTAAAACACTTTATTAACATAGCTACTTTTAAGCCTAGTTCAATAATACTTTCTATACAATAACTTTTTATTACCCTTATTTATAAGAAGCTAATCCCTCCTACATTTAAATTTTACATTTCATTCCTATAAAAATCAAATTAAATTTATTTTCAAAAAACCAGATATAATAAAACTCGACTGACATTTCATCTTTAACTTTATATTAAAAATCTGTTTTCCACAAAAACTCCTTTATAAAGTTAGCTGTATTTATTTCGGGATATCTAATAATTATTAGCTTATATCGACCTCCTTTGATACACAAAATACAAAATTTAAAATTTACTATCTTCAATCTTATAAGCAACACTTTCCTTCACAGTACTTCTCCCCTATAGTCCTATACCTCTTTTTCACTATATACTACTTAAAAACTCAATTATAAATTACTTTTCTTATCAACAACTTTACTCTTCTAAACCGAACAAGTTATAAACTTCAAAGTAAATCGATTTGCACGATAATCCTTTTCAACGTAACTGAAATACTACACTAATTTAGCTATACTTTGTTGATTCTAGGTACACTTTCCAATACACCTACTATGTTACGACTTATTTCATTTATAAATGAAAGCGACGGGCGATATGTACATGATTTAGAGCTTATATCCTGTAAGCTTATTAAACTTACAATACAATCAAATCCTCCTTCATAATAATTTTCTACTACCAATCCATTATAAAACAATTTATTGTAATTCATTTCAACTTACCTATTAGCTGCACCATGATCTAATTTTCATAACCATTTATATTTAGTAATTTTACCCTTTAAGAATTACCTGATAATGATGGTATACAAACTGAAAACAAAAGTAAGTAAGATTCTTCGTGGTTTATCGATTAAGAAACAAATTCCTCTGAAAAGATTAAATCACCGCCAAATTTTTTAATTTTAAAGTATATATCTCTTACTAATTCAGTCTTACAGGTTCCTTTTTAGAATAATAGGGTATCTAATCCTAGTTTATAACTAAATTTTCTTAGCTTCAATTAAAATTTATCTTAATCAACCAATACATAACAGCAACTCAATTTTACCCTTTACTATCAATAACTCTTTCATTATAAATTTTAAACATTTAACTATCCCCCAACAACTTTTACTTAACCTTAAAGTATAACCGCGAATGCTGGCACAAATATTTATCAGACTTTTTATTGTTACTAATTCATACTTTTATATATCATTTTAATAATTCATGCTGAGACCATATAATTTTATAATTTACTTACTCACTAATCGAAATTCAATATAAAACCAAACTCTCTAAACACGCTATAACTTTCATACAATTTTAACAATAACGTAAAAACCAAGCCAAAATCAAACACTTCAATAAAACAAAACAAACCACTTTTAACTAAAAAAAACTTTAATAAACCCTTTTATAAAAATAAGAAATAAATACGAAACATATTACATTGAATTAACATATATATATACCTATAAGATATACAACAAATACATAGCACATAAAGTATATAGTAAAAACAAGTATATATATGATATGAACACTATATCCAAAGTAATATTATATAATATTTAAGTACATAAATCCATAAATAAATAAACTAATAGAATACTCTTAATAATAAGGAATATAGTTCGAGCTCAATATATCTGGAAAAAAATAAACTATAAGAAGAATTCATTAAACCAAGAGTAATTTCATCTCGTTGGGTATCTCAGTTTAGCCCAAGAAAACAGATACCCAACCCGTTGAAATTACTCTTAATATAAAGGGAGACACGATATTATATACCTGTAGCTCAGTATAGAACTAAGTTTAAACAATATTCCCTAAGGTTTTCTATAATAACCTAAATGAATATATTATATATAACTATTTCTCTTCTATATAGCTAATTTTTTGTTATTAGCTAGTTTTAGCCCTTAATTTCGGTTTAATACTTTAATGTCCAATTCAGCTTCTTAAAATTACACTCTCCATTCTTTTAAAATTATATTATTTGTTTTATTTCTTTATATTTTTAATATAGTGCCTGATTTAAAAGGGTAGCTTTGATAGAGCTAATCATGTAATTTTTCTTACCTATATTATGCGTAATGGAATTGCACCATTCCTTAAAAGATCAAAACTTTTTATGCTCTTTACATCAACGAATAATTTTGCCTTAATAAAAGATAAGCTAATATTCAAGCTAATGGGCTCATACCCCGTAAATGAAAGTATAAACCTTTCTCTTTTTAGTGACATTTCCTATTTCTTATCTTATTTTCTTCTTTACTCTCCTCCTAGGATCCCTCATCTCTATTTCTTCCCCATCCTGATTTGGAGCTTGAATTGGACTTGAACTAAACATAATATCATTCATTCCACTAATTACATTAAAAATAAACTCTTACTTCTCCGAAGCAGCCTTAAAATACTTTCTTATCCAAGCTCTAGGATCAGCACTATTAATTTCATCAGGTTTTCTCTCGACTTCTTTTTTACTTATTAGAACAACATTTATCTTTTTAGCTATTTTATTAAAACTAGCTAGCGCCCCATTTCACTTCTGATTTCCCCAAGTTATAGAAGGACTAGCATGGCCACAGGCTTTTCTACTAGCAACTATCCAAAAATTAGCTCCTATAGTTTTATTATCCTACTTGATAATTAACGACATACTTATTAAAATAACTATCTTCTCAGCCATCTTATCAGCAATCACCGGTGCATTAGGTGGTTTAAATTTACTTTACCTACGTAAAATCATCGCATTTTCCTCCATTAACCATTTATCATGAATACTAATCGCAATTTCAGCTGGTGATATTTTCTGGTTTCTCTATTTCTTGATCTACTCTTTAATTCTTTTATCCATCACAACAACATTCCATAAATTCCAAACCTTTACTCTATCAAACTTAATACAATCTGACCAAAACAGTGTTTTCCATGCTACTCTAATTTCCCTTAATCTTTTATCACTTAGAGGGCTTCCACCTTTCACCGGATTCATCCCAAAATGAATTCTTATCCAAATTATAGTTGATTTAAACCTTTTTGTCCCCCTTTTTTTCCTCCTCTTATCCGCCCTAATCACATTATATTTCTATCTCCGAATTGTTACTCCATTCATTCTACTCCTAAACCCAATTATAAACTTTAACATAAAATATAATTCTCCCTCTTCCCTATCCCCATCTTTATTGATCAAAACATCATTTAACTTCATCGGCATCCTCTTACCAATTTATTTCATCTTAATCTAGGATTTTAAGTTACTTAAACTAAAAGCCTTCAAAGCTTTCAAAAAAAGTTCTAATCTTTTAAATCCTAGTTCCAAACCCTAGTGATTCACACATCTTTAAACTTGCAATTTAATGTTATTTTTATACTATAGAGTCTAATAAAGGAGTCTAACTCGTTTACAGATTTACAATCTACCGCCTATAACTCAGCCACTTTATT